TAATCTTATATATATTTATATATAAAATCTTAATCTTATCGAATTAATAGAAAGATTAGTTATAGAAATGATATTAATAATTAAGAGTACTGATTAATACTGAATTAATTATCATTAATTTTTTTAGTTAAGGAAATAAAAAAAGAATCAAAATAAAATGAAAGAAAAAGAAAGATGTAATCCAGATCATAATGCAACATTCCTCTGCTTTTACTCATACAGGTGAAAGCAAATTTCATTCATATCATAAAAGAAAAGCTGAAGCTAAGACAAAAAAAATCGACCGTTCAAGTATTCAAAATTGGATGGGAAAAATGCGAGTAAAAGAAGACTATATATGTGGTATATATACAACTATATTGAATTGTGGGTACAGAAATGATAGAATCATTTCTGATTGTGCCAGATATTGGTCTCCGATAGAAATGAAAAAAAGATGGGTAAAAAGGAAAATAACAGGAAACATTTTTTGATATAGGAATCCGTGTCTAATCAATTCAAGGGTTACAGCATAAAATAAATGAAATCAAATAAGAGGACGAAATCACAATAAGATCCTAAAATCTAAAGGGGGATATGGCGAAATTGGTAGACGCTACGGACTTAATTGAATTGAGCCTTAGTATGGAAACCTACTAAGTGATAACTTTCAAATTCAGAGAAACCCTGGAATTAAAAATGGGCAATCCTGAGCCAAATCCTGTTTTACGAAAACAAAACACAAAGGTTCAGAAAAAGAGAATAAAAAAAAGGATAGGTGCAGAGACTCAATGGAAGCTATTCTAACAAAAGGACTTGACTGCGGTGCGTTGGAAAAGGAATCCTTCCATCGAAACTTCAGAAAGGCTTCAAATGATTAATGACGACTCGAACCCGTATTTTTTATTTGAAAAGTACAAATAATTATTGTAAGTTGTAAATTGATTCCAAGTTGAATAATCAAATATTCATTGATAAAATAATTCACTTCATAGTCTGATAAATTTTTTGAAGAGCCCATTAAGACGAGAATAAAGATAGAGTCCCATTCTACATGTCAATGCAGACAGCAATGAAATTTATAGTAAGAGGAAAATCCGTCGACTTTAGAAATCGTGAGGGTTCAAGTCCCTCTATCCCCAAAAAAGCTTATTTGACTCCTTAACGATTTATCTTATCCTATACTTCTCTTTTCAAATGATTCATAGTCCACTTACAAAGTTTTTTTTAGATCCAAGAAATTTCAAGGCCTGGATAAGACTTTGTACTTATTTGTAATTGACATAGACCCAAGTCCCTAGTAAAATGAGAATGATGCGTCGGGGATGGTCGGGATAGCTCAGCTGGTAGAGCAGAGGACTGAAAATCCTCGTGTCACCAGTTCAAATCTGGTTCCTGGCACTTAATTCATTTTTATGAGTATAAATTCCACAAATTAATTGATATGGATCAACATACATATTTATTACTAGTCTAGATTATGATATATACTTAGCCATCCAGATATCTGGAGATCCACCCGATATTTTTAAAAATATTTTATAGGAAAAAGAGTATATTAAAGGATATATAATATATAAGAAGATTATTTTGGTTTATCTTTTTTGAATTACCTCCCACGTAACTTTCTAGAGTCCATCTAAGCGATCTTCGCGGTACAAAGTTCATGATGCAAAACTCTTTTAGTTCATCCTATTGGTTCTGGTTCGGCTCATCCGAACCAAATATCTAGTATCTAGAAAATTTGAGAATATCAATGAATCCTTGTCTTGTCCTTTTTCATTTAGCTTTAGCCCATCCATAATACGAAGGAGACCGCAATGACTCTGTTTGATCTATTGATCTAAATCATAATGTAAAAATATTCCTTGAATATTGAGAATTGTCGAAGTGAGGATTCGTTTTATTCAATGAGCATCTTGTATTTCATAAAAATTGGGGGCAATATAATCTTTACGTAAGGGCCATCCTATCCAATTTTCAGGCATTAAGATACGTTTGAGGCGTGGATGATTATCATAAGAAATTCCCAACAGATCATAAGATTCCCGTTCTTGAAAATCCACACTTTTCCAAACCCAGAAAACAGACGGAATTCTAGGATTCCTCCTTGGAGCAAATACTTTGATGCATACCTCTTCCGGTTGATCTACACCATATTCTATTCTCGTAAGATGATACACGCTAGCTAACAGTCCACCTGGTGCTACATCGTAGGCACATTGGGAACGTAGATAATTGTAACCATATACATATAAAATTACAGCAATGGAATGCCAATCCTCGGGCTTTATTTGTAAAGTCTCTATTACTTGGTAATCAAAGCCTAAAGATCTATGAACTAGCCCGTGCTTTACTAGCCAAGCAGACAAACGACCCTGCATCTTTGTGATCTCTCCCACATTTTTATTAGTACTTTTATAAGTATTTCAAATTTACAATGCAATTTAAGAAAATTGACCCGCTGCGTTGCTTCTTATTATTATTCTGTACAAAAGACTCCTACCTAACTAACTAATTC